ATAGTATACCACTTCTACGAATAGCTCGTAATGCTGCGTCTCTTCCGAGACCGGGACCTTTTATCATGACTTCTGCTCGTTGCATACCTTGATCTACTACTGTACGAATAGCATTTGCTGCGGCAGTTTGAGCGGCAAAGGGTGTCCCTCTTCTCGTACCCTTGAATCCACAAGTACCGGCCGAGGACCAGGAAACCACCCGCCCCCGCACATCTGTAACTGTGACTATGGTATTATTGAAACTTGCTTGAACATGAATAACTCCCTTTGGTATTCTACGTGCACTCTTACGTGAACCAATACGTACATTCCTACGTGAACCAGTTCTCGGTATAGCTTTTGCCATATTGTATCATCTCATAAATATGAGTCAGAAATATATGGATATATCCATTTTATGTCAAAACAGATTTCTTATTTGTACATTGAGCCCTTTAGTGGGTCTGATTATCCTTGTCTTTGTTTATGTCTCGGGTTGGAACAAATTACTATAATGCGCCCCCGCCTACGGATTAGTCGACATTTTTCACAAATTTTTCGAACGGAAGCTCTTATTTTCATATTTGTCATTCCTTATCTTAATTCTTTTTTGGTAGAAAATAAGTTTCTTGAAATTTTGCATCTCGAATCGTATCGAATAAAAATGACCTAATCTTTCGAATCCTTGTTTCGGAGTCGATAAATTATACGTCCTCTGGTTGAATCATAACGACTTACTTCAATTTTGACTTTATCTCCTGGAAGTATCCGTATAAAACTACGTCGGATCTTTCCTGAAACGTAACCTAGAATCAGATCTTCATTATCTAACCGAACTCGGAACATGCCATTGGGAAGCGATTCAGTAATTAAACCTTCATGAATCCATTTTTGTTCTTTCATTTCAGGTAAAGCCCCCCTGAAGTATCAATTAATGGAGGAAAGACGATATTAGACAACTCACCCCCTTTCTTTTTTTTTTTACAAATAGGAAGAGGTTTCGGATCCCATTTGGATATTAAATGGATTACCATATATAACACAAAATTTCTCCACCGATTCGTTCTAGTCGAGCCTCCCGGTCTGTCATTATACCCCGAGAAGTAGAAAGAATTACAATTCCCATCCCACCTAAAATTCTAGGAATTCGTTGAGAGTTAGAATAGATTCGTAAACCGGGTCTACTGATCCGTTTTAAATTTAAAAAATTTCTATAGGGTCTTTTCCCATTCCTTCTATGTCGAAGGGTTAAAACCAAAAAATATTTGTTTTTTTCTCGATGTTTTCTGACGTTTTCGATAAAACCCTCTCGGAAAAGTATTTTAACAATATTTTCGGTAATATTAGTAGATGCTATGCGAACAACTCTTTTTCTATCCATATCAGCATTTCGTATAGAGGTTATTATCTCAGCAATAGTGTCTCTACCCATGATGAACTAAAATTATTGGTGTCTCAAAATTGGATATAATCAACATGTTTTTCTTTTTTTTTTTTTTTATTGATTTATGAATAGGAATTTTGCAAGGTATATGCGTGAGACACAATCTACGAATTAATCTAGTTCTTAATCTATTTCTTTCAAATACCCCAAAGATATCACGATCTCATTTTATTTTATAATACCTCGGGAGCTAATGAAACTATTTTAGTAAAATTCAATTGTCTCAATTCACGGGGGATTGCCCCAAAAATTCGAGTTCCTTTTGGATTTCCTTCTTGATCAATCACAACTGCAGCATTGTCATCATACCGTATTATCATACCGCTGTCACGTTTTAGTTCTTTACAGGTACGAACAATTACAGCTCTCACTACTTCTGATTTTTCTAGGGGCATATTTGGTACTGCTTCTTTAATCACAGCAACAATAACGTCACCAATATGAGCATATCGACGATTACTAGCTCCTATGATTCGAATACACATCAATTCTCGAGCCCCGCTGTTATCCGCTACATTTAAATGGGTCTGAGGTTGAATCATATCAAATTTTTTTTTTATTCTTCCAATGCAAAGGATGAAGAAAATAAAAGAAATATTGTTTGTCCAAAAAAAGAAACCTGCGTTTTTGTTTCATCCCTAAGATTCATCTCTGTCGGTTCTACATTTTTATCCCGAAATAATAAATTGAGTTCGTATAGGCATTTTAGATGCTGCTATTAAAATAGCCCTTCTAGCTATATTTTCGGTTACTCCACCCATTTCATATAGTATTCGCCCCGGTTTAACAACAGCTACCCAATATTCAGGGGATCCTTTCCCCGAACCCATACGTGTTTCAGCAGGTCTTACTGTAACTGGTTTGTCTGGAAATATACGGACCCATATTTTTCCACCACGGCGTGCATTTCGTGTCATTGCTCGTCGACCTGCTTCGATTTGTCTAGATGTGATCCAAGCAGGTTCAAGTGCCTGAAGAGCATATTTACCGAAACAAATATGATTACCTCGATAAGATATTCCCTTCATTCTTCCTCTATGTTGTTTACGGAATCTAGTTCTTTTGGGGTTATAGTTGATGGTTGTTTCAGAATTCCATCTCTACTACAGAACTGGACGTGAGAGTTTCTTCTCATCCAGCTCCTCGCGACTAAAAGGATTCAAAATTGAATTTCAATTAATTTGAATAGATATTTGAATAGATAAGATATTAGTAGATATTAGAACATTTTTCTAAAAAAAAAATGTTTCTAATGTGCTAATAAATCTTGATTTTCTTTTGTCCTTTATCCAAAAAAAAGAAAGTTTTCGCGGGCGAATATTTACTCTTGCAATCTCTATTTCAGTCATTGATTTCCGGTTCATTTCGCCATCCCGATTAGTGAATCAGTAAGATTCATTTGTTCAATAAAATCTTTTGCATTCACAGGTTACATCGTTCCCACCGCTTCGTATTTAATGGTTAGGTCAGAATTCTACAACGGAGCTCATAATCTAATTTATTCTTGAGTCAACCTTCTTAGTCTTTATTGGCTCGAAGCTCTTGATTTTTTTCTTCTATAACTATAAGAAGGATTCATTTAATGTTTCATTATGGATGAATCAATTAGTATTGATGCTTTATTACACTGTCTTTTATGAGATGACTCATAGACCTTACATATTGGAATTCTATATCATTGATATTCTTTTTCTTTCTTTCTCTCATCCTTCCATTTATCCACACCTTTCTTCTGTATTTTGCTTTCAATTTTGAATTCAAGTTTATTCAAAAAAAATTCAGTTGCTACAAAGATATGATTGATTTCTCATATCTTGACTGGTTCTTTAGATCCAGATAATACGAAGTGATGAGTTGGTTTTCATACTACCGGGCTGGTCTTTTTTTAATCCTAACCCTAAAAAAAACCAACGAGTCACACACTAAGCATAGCAATTATATGAAAAGTTCAATCGAATTTTTATTCAACCCTATAGAATTAAGAATTCGAATTGCTTGCGTTGATTGGCCAGAAAAAGAATTAAAGTTTTCTTATTCTTCTTCCTTGTCTACTTATTCTTCTTCCTTGTCTATAAAAATCCAAATTTTGATGCCTAATACCCCATAGATAGTCCGAACTGTATAGCAACAATAATCAATTTTAGCTCGAATAGTTTGTAGGGGAACTCTACCCTCTCTGATCCATTCGACACGTGCAATTTCTTTTCCGTCGATACGACCTGCAATTTGTACTTGAATTCCTTTTGTATCTGCTTGTTCAGTTAATTCAATAGCCTTTTTCATTGCTTTTCGAAATGAAACTCGATTCTTTAATTGTCCGGCTATAAATTCCGCAAGAATATTAGGGTTTCCATAAGGTTTTGCAATTCTTGTGATAGCAATGTTAAGTTTTCGGTTCACATAATGAAATTCTTTTTGTAGATTCATCTGTAATTCTTCGATTCCTTGCGGTTTACTTTCGATTAATAACTTTGGGAATCCCATAAAGATTATGACCTGGATCAAATCGATTCTTTTTTGAATCTCTATACGTGCAATTCCCTCGGCGCCAGAGGATATTCTCATATTTTTTTGTACATAATTTTTTATAAAATCTCTTATTTTTTGATCTTCTTGTAGACCCTCAGAATAATTTTTTGGTTGTGCAAACCAAAGAGAATGATGACTTTGGGTTGTACCAAGTCTGAAACCAAGTGGATTTATTTTTTGTCCCATACTACCCCACTACTATACATATTGTGATATACCATAGTTGTCTTTTTCCATCTAGGTTTTTTTAACGAATATAGTGATACAAATTCATATTCATCTAAAGATATATCTTTCACTACAATAGTTATATGGCAGGTAGTTCTTTTTATCGCATAGCTACGTCCTCGAGCTCGAGGTTTGAATTTCTTCGCGGTAGTACCTTCGTTAACCTCAGCTTTACTAATTATTAAATTGGCTTCGTCGGAACCCAGAATGGAACCAGCATTTGTTGCTGCAGAATAAACCAATTTAAAAATTGGATAACATGCTCTATAGGGCATGAGTTCTAGTATCATAAGTGTTTCCTCATAGGAACGTCCGCGAATTTGATCAATTACTCTTCTTGCTTTGTCTGCAGATATACATATATGTCGACCTAACGCGTATACTTCCGTTTTTTTCTTCCGTATGCTACCTAGCGGACGCAGAGGAGGGTAGTCTTCCGTTTTTTTCCTGTTTAGTATCCTATTTAAAAAATTTGACATAAGGTTTCTCTCCTACTAATGAATCATAAGTATCTATCCAGATTTTTTTAAGATGAGATTAACGACGAGATTTATTATCACTTTTTGCATGTCCTCGGAAATTTAAAGTAGGTCCAAATTCTCCCAATTTGTGACCTACCATACGATCTGTTATATAAATAGGCAAATGCTCCTTACCATTATGAATAGCAATCGTATGGCCGATCATTGTGGGTATAATGGTAGATGCACGGGACCAAGTTACTATTATTTCTTTTTCTGCTTTTTTATTAAGCTTATCAATTTTTTTTAATAGATGATTGGCTACAAAAGGATTTTTTTTTAGTGAACGTATCACAGCT